CTATTTCTCCTCCCCGAAATGATATATGATCGATTACAAATATCTATGATCTGTCTTCTCTATAAAGGACCTGAAATACCTTGCTTACGTATCATTGGAAAGTGCATTAACATAAATACGGCAGTAAGAAGAGGTAATACAAAAGTGTGTAAACTATAAAAACGAGTCAAAGTGGATTGACCGACACTAGCACTTCCACGTAATAACTCTACCAAAGGCGATCCTATTACAGGAATAGCTTCAGGTACGCCTGTCACGATTTTTACTGCCCAATAACCAATTTGGTCCCGAGGTAAGGAATAACCAGTTACACCAAAAGATGCAGTCAATACAGCCAAAATCACACCTGTAACCCAAGTCAATTCGCGAGGTTTTTTAAATCCACCTGTGAGATACACACGAAATACGTGTAGAATCATCATTAGCACCATCATACTTGCTGACCATCGATGAACTGATCGGATTAACCAACCAAAGTTGGCTTCAGTCATTATGTATTGAACAGAGGCAAAAGCCTCTGTAACAGTCGGACGATAGTAAAAAGTCATAGCAAAACCGGTAGCTACTTGTACTAAAAAACAAGTAAGTGTGATCCCTCCTAGACAATAAAATATGTTGACATGAGGAGGAACATATTTACTAGTTATATCATCTGCAATCGCCTGAATCTCGAGACGCTCCTCGAACCAATCATATACTTTATTGAGATAGGTAAACCAAAGAGACTCCCCCTCTGAGAACCGTATATGAGAATTTCATCTCGTACGGCTCAAGCAAAAACACCCAAATAGTGGTTGCAACGGATATGTAATAGAAAGTTTGAAACTTCTTAGCCACTTGATTCAATCGTCCCTGAAGATACGAAGCGAAGGAACCAAAATCCGGAATCTCTTCTTTGTGATGATAATGCCAAAATATCAAGTTGGCTCATTCGTCTTTATGTTGATCGTTACAGGCCTCTTGAATCTTCTATTCCCCTATTTATTTTATTTTGGATTTGTTGTTTTTGTTTGTGCGTAATACGGATTTACTATATGTTTTGTTTACTATTGATAGGAATTCTCTTGTGGAGACCCTATGAATCGATTGAAACCTCAGATTCATACTAGAACCACGATGATTCAATAAAGCGCCCAAGCTAAGCCCAAAGGTTCTCTGAGTAAGAACCATTTGATCATCACTTATTCAATGAATGGATGAAATGACTAAAAATCCATAGAAACATTGGTCCTTCGGTCAAAATAAGCATAATCCTGAAGGAAGAAAAATCGTTCGATTTATGACTCGTTGTTTGAAAATTTGTTGGAGTCCGGTCGCGAGGTCTGAATAGTAGGTATGAATCATAGTTCAAATATTTCTTGATCTATTCCATATATTCCGTGCTCCAGATACTAGAATGAATATCCGACGAGGTAGAACCATCTCTATGGAGATGACAGACCTATTCTCTGTACTATCAATAGGATCAATTATAACAAGTCACACACTCATATTCCGGAAATACCGAAACAACGGAATTCCACGGTCGAACTACCAGAATGGCCTAGAAATCCGAGTCCTAAGTGATTCATTTTGGATTGAAAAGCTAGGACTTCATGGTTCTTATGGGACCTAACTCATTGAAATTCCATCCAGTAAAACGGAAGAATTATAAATCTCCAAAATAATAGATAGGAATATCGCAAATAGAGCCATTGCGACACCCATGAAGGGGGTAGTTCCCCATCCAGGAGCCACTTTACCATATTCCGAATTCAATGGTTTCAATAAATCCCCTGTAATAGTTCGTCTTGGCCCAGATCTAGAACTACCCTCAACGGTTTGTGTAGCCATAAATCCTATTGCATTGGTTGAGATCTGTTGACTTTGTATACTATTTCGTTGTAAATAAACGATCTTATCGTAGCGTAGATCGATCGTGGTCTTGAAATTATCTAATAATGGAAACAGCAACCCTAGTCGCCATCTCCATATCTGGTTCACTTGTAAGCTTTACTGGGTACGCCTTATATACCGCTTTTGGGCAACCCTCTCAACAACTAAGAGATCCATTCGAGGAACACGGGGACTAGTTGAAATAATGAACCTCCCATATTGGGGGGCTCATTACTTCAATTGAGATAATGAAAAATCATTTCATCTTTTTAGTCGGAACCTTAGGCGGATCTCGAAAAAAGATAGCGAAAAAAATGATCCCTAAAGTCGAGACTAACAGGAATGTATAAACCAATGCTTCCATAGATTCGATCGTGGTTTACAATTATAGCTTCCACACCTATTCATTTGGGATCATTTCCCAGATAAAGAAAGGGCAAGAGTCAAAGAAAAGGCGATGATGAAAATCAAGATTTCTCCAATCCCTTATGTCAAATCAAAAAAAAATCAAATAGAGGCGAAAGATACCAGAGCAATGTTGTATCAGACTACTTGTCTCTTTGTAGTTGGATCTCCAAGTTTTTGGAATGCCCCAAATTCCACTTGAGCATCCAAATCTGGGTCAATACCAGCAAAAACATCTCTGAACAAGGTTCTAGCGCCATGCCAAATGTGTCCGAAAAAGAAGAGCAAAGCAAACGTAGCATGTCCAAAAGTGAACCAACCTCTTGGACTGCTACGAAAAACACCATCGGATTTCAAAGTAGCACGATCTAATTCAAAAATTTCACCCAATTGGGCACGTCTAGCATATTTTTTCACAGTAGCGGGATCACTATAACTGACTCCATTGAGTTCGCCACCATAGAACTCAACAGTTACACCTACCTGTTCGACACTATACTTTGATTCTGCCCTTCTAAAAGGAACATCGGCTCTCACAATTCCGTCTCCGTCTACCAAAACTACTGGAAATGTTTCAAAAAAAGTAGGCATACGACGTACAAAAAGCTCATGCCCTTCTTTATCTCTAAAGATGGGATGTCCTAACCATCCAACAGCTATTCCATCCCCGTTATCCATTGAGCCTGCTCTGAATAATCCCCCTTTCGCCGGATTATTACCGATGTAATCATAAAAAGCTAATTTTTCGGGAATTTTAGACCAAGCTTCCGACAAACTCAGACTTTCGGCTAGCCCGGCACCAACCCTTCGATATATTTCTTGCTGGAAGTATCCCTGATCCCACTGATAACGAGTGGGACCAAATAATTCGATCGGGGTAGTTGCTGAACCATACCACATAGTTCCAGCAACAACGAAAGCTGCAAAAAAGACAGCAGCGATACTACTGGAAAGGACCGTTTCAATATTGCCCATACGTAATCCTTTGTATAGACGTTGGGGCGGGCGGACACTAAGATGGAATAGACCCGCTAATATGCCCAATGTCCCCGCTGCAATATGATGAGAGGCTATTCCTCCCGGAACAAAAGGATCAAAACCTTCCGCGCCCCACGCTGGATTTACAGATTGTACTTTTCCGGTTAGGCCATAAGGATCGGACACCCATATTCCAGGACCATACAAGCCTGTTACATGAAATGCGCCAAACCCAAAGCAAGCCACCCCTGAGAGAAATAAATGAATTCCAAAGATCTTGGGCAAATCCAAAGAGGGTTTTCCCGTACGTTCATCACAGAATATTTCTAGGTCCCAATACACCCAATGCCAGATAGCTGCTAAGAAGCACAAGCCAGAAAACACAATATGTGCCCCGGCCACACCTTCGTAACTCCAAATACCCGGATTCGTTATAGTTCCTCCTGTGATACTCCAACCACCCCATGAATTGTTTATTCCTAAACGAGTCATGAAAGGGATAACGAACATACCTTGTCTCCACATTGGATCAAGAACGGGGTCAGAGGGATCAAAAACTGCTAATTCGTATAAAGCCATCGAACCGGCCCAACCAGAAACTAGAGCTGTATGCATTATATGGACAGAAAGCAACCGACCGGGATCATTCAATACGACGGTATGAACACGATACCAAGGTAAACCCATGGAAATACCCCTTTATCAAAGAAAAAATAGACACTATGTAACTTTATCGCATTGGAAAAGACTATGCTATGGACCTCACCTTTTCAGTGGATTATCCCGAAGCAAGGGTTAATATTTATTCCGTTCCGTTGGTAATAATTGAACAATTCTGTTCGTAGGAACAAAGAGAAGCAGATCTATTCTATACCCAATAAGTACCAATACGCAATGGGGGCTGGTCCCATTTTTTGTGAGCGAATGCATAGATACTTGTTCATCATTCAAACGATCCATTCGTAAGAATTTTTCTTTATTCATTCTGTCTTCCTCCATGAACCTTCGAATCTATGGATAAAATACGATAAACGGCAATATTATGAAGACAATAAACCCGTTGTTACGTTTCCACATCAAAGTGAAGTATAGTACTTAACCTCTTTTTCTTTAATTTAATGCCCATTGGTGTTCCAAAAGTACCTTTTCGGAGTCCTGGAGAGGAAGATGCAGTTTGGGTTGACGTATAGTGCGACTTGTCAGACATATTGGGTCATATGGGATTTCCCCGTTCTCTCCCCCGATGGAGATATCCTCTCTTTCGCCCAAGAAAGATTGATTGAACCATCAATAATTCGGAGCGTGAAGTGCAATTAGATCAATTTATTGGGGGATCCATATTATCAATTAGAAGAATTTATGGTTGGCTTGGACCAATAAAATGAAGTATACAGGCTCCGTTCAGAAAATACCAAATTGGTAATCTATGTATGATTACCACTCGTATCATAAATGATTCCTTTATACCATATGAGTGATCTCATACTGCCAATCAATGGAGTAATATGATGAATACATCATATATTGGGCGGAAGACATGAAACGAATTGAAAAAAAAAAGAAGTCGTAGCAAAAAGAAGTGGTACTGAGATTATTTGTCCTATATGTGCAAATAGAATTCGGGCAGATCTTTACCCGGAGTAGAGCATAAACCTAAAAGAATTGAAGAGGCCCATTCAGGAACAAGAAAATTACATCGTGATTTGGATCTCGATGAAACAATACATCAATGAGAGGTTAGTTCGATAAGTTCAGTGAATTCTAGGGAAGCAAGTCAAGTCAAAACTCATCTTTCTTGAAAAATGGAAGAAAAAGCCCCTTCGTTAGGAAAAACCCTGCTACGAAAAGAGAAAAGGGCTGGAATCGACACATTGATTCTTTTTTTGTTTCGCAATTTTTATTTTTTGAACCGTATGCATCCAAAGGTGCGTGTACGGTTCCTAAAGGATACAATTTTGTCCTAATCAACCGACTTTATCGAGAAAGATTACTTTTTTTAGGCCAAGAGGTTGATAGCGAGATCTCGAATCAACTTGTTGGTCTCATGGTATATCTCAGCATAGAGGATGATACCAGGGATCTTTATTTGTTTATAAACTCTCCCGGCGGATGGGTAATACCAGGAATATCTATTTATGATACTATGCAATTTGTGCCACCAGATGTGCATACAATATGCATGGGATTAGCCGCTTCAATGGGATCTTTCATCCTGGTCGGAGGAGAAATTACCAAACGTCTAGCATTCCCTCACGCTTGGCGCCAATGAGTTTTTTATTTGAGAGAAAAGAAGACTATGCCTTCGCCATATGGAATATAAATAATAAGTAATAATAGCATGGCACTTCGAGTTCGATATGAGCAAACCATTCTCGTTTTTTCATAACATGAGATTATGTATCGAGATAGTAGTATGAAACAAAGGTTATTTCCGATTTGATCTTATGTATCGGGGTTCCATTTCAGCGTCACAAACCTTTTTGCTTCCACACCAGAAGTCTCTTTCCGATATTTATGTTATGAAAGAGTATGAAAAAAAAAAGATTCTTTTTTCCTTATTTGATCGGATCAAAAAGAAACTTTGGGATTGCTGAATCTCAGACGAGATAAATATATAAAGCAACGGAACCATCATAGTATTTTTTGACTCCTACGAAAGGAAGGATGGTAAATGGATCATTCAACGATCTGGGTCTGATGGATTCTATTTGTCTCTTTCTTTGATGGAAGGGAAAAAGAAATTCCATTGCAGAGCCGTATGCAATGCACAAAAGATGCCTGTACGGTTGTTCAATTCTATCTTTTTCTTCTTGTTTGTTATTCTTTATCCCTTCCTTTCGCCCGATCATGCGAGATAGAGGAATCGTTTATTATGTTATATCATCAGGGTTATGATCCACCAACCTGCTAGTTCTTTTTATGAGGCACCCACAGGAGAATTTATCCTGGAAGCGGAAGAACTACTGAAACTCCGCGAAACCCTCACAAGGGTTTATGTACAAAGAACGGGCAATCCTTTATGGGTTGTATCCGAAGACATGGAAAGAGATGTTTTTATGTCAGCAGCAGAAGCCCAAGCTCATGGCATTGTTGATCTTGTAGCGGTCGAAAATACCGGGGATTTCGCATAAATCCGTGATTCCATTTCGAATCATAATTCGAATGAACCGTGATTTGATCTTTTATCTTCTTACCCGGGTAAAATAAAATAGTAAATGGAAGTAATTCATAATCATCCGGTTAGGATCGATCTAAACCAGCCCATTCTGTATACGATTCAGCATGCCAACTATTAAACAACTTATTAGAAACACAAGACAGCCAATCAGAAATGTCACGAAATCCCCAGCTCTTCGAGGATGTCCTCAGCGTCGAGGAACATGTACTAGGGTGTATGTGCGACTCGTTCAGATCATGAGCTAGAACAAATGAGACGACTTTTCCAGTCTCAATGACCAGTACCAATGAATGGGATAGAATGGAAGAACTCCATTCACTATCTAAAAATAAAGATCTATCATATACCTCTATTGTGTATGGAATTTATGGTTTCCATTGGTGCAAATCCAATCACCTCGATTTGAGATGAAAAGCAATTCTCCATTGGTAGCAAATGGTTATCCATTAAGCGGGGGAAATGGTATTTAAGAAGCAGAAAGATTATGCTCCTACTCTTGCAAGAACGGACTAACAGGGTCAGCTACCTAGCCAACCTTCATAATTAAATGCCGTCACTGTATGAATAGATCTCATTGTGAAAAGACCTATTACTGGATAATTCATGGGTAGAGCCAAAGAGTGTGAACTGTACAAGTTACCAATAACATTGATTAAATGAGGGAAGGGGCTCCGGTGTATAGAGAGGGCCTCACCGTTTAAGAAGTAACCATAGAAACGATGGAAACCACTATTTATTTATTTATCCATTTACATTTACTACCTATTTATTTTATACCTGTTTTATACCAAATATCGGTAAAATTTCTTATTTTGAGGTGAAATAAATGCCTGGAAGAAATAAAAAATCGTGGTTGGGAAGGTCATAGTAGCAAAAGCCATTGGAATTTGTATTTTATACATCGGAAGAATCCGTTTTGTTATTAATAAACCAGGAGAGGGGAAAAGAATGACTGAAAGAAAAGAAATCGATTAGTTATTCATCAAAGTTTAATTTGATTCAATGACCAGAGTTAGACGAGGATATATAGCTCGGAGACGTCGAACAAAAATTCGTTTATTTGCATCAACCTTTCGAGGGGCCCATTCAAGACTTACTCGAACTACTACTCAACAGAAAATGAGAGCTTTGGTGTCCACTCATCGGGATAGAGGCAGGCGAAAGAGAGATTTTCGTCGTTTGTGGATCACTCGGATAAATGCAGTAACTCGTGAGAATAGGGTATCCTATAGTTATAGTCGATTAATACATGATCTGTACAAGAGGCAGTTGCTTCTTAATCGTAAAATACTTGCACAAATAGCTATATCAAATAGGAATTGTCTTTACATGATTTCCAATGAGATCATCAAATAAGGAGATTGGAAGGAATTCACCGGAATGATTTAAACGGAGTTCCCCGGAGAATGACCTCCGGGAAGGTAGAGTAGAAATTAATATGATAAGATAAGTAGTAGGAATGAACGAACACGTTTCAAAAAAAAAAAGATTTCTTCTTCTCCCATTCTTTTTTGATTCTATTACGACGCAACAATCAAATCTCTCGGCTTTTTCGAACAAAACATCAATCAATCTAATTTTGAATTCCAATTAGAGTTGTTTTGATTCAATTGAGGAGTAGGCCTATTTATTTCTGGTTCTAGGACCAGTAGTTCTAGGGATCGACTCGGTTTTCTCAAATTGTTTCTCATTATTAAGAAAAGGTAACGAAGATAAAATACGAGCTTGTTTTATAGCAATAGTAATTAATCGTTGTTGTTTCAAGGTCAATCTATTTACTCGTCTAGATAATATTTTTCCCTGTTCACTAATAAATTGACTAATTAAACTCATGTTTCTATAATCAATTCGATCCCCCGATCCAATTGGGGGCAAACGCCTACGAAAAGATCGCTTGGATTTACGAAAGAGTCGCTTGGATTTATCCATGGTTTATTCCTTATCTCTAAAATCCCATTTCTTCATTCATTTCGGATCCGACCGAAATAGGACTTGATTTGTTTATATATATATAATTTCTTCCTGTTCCTTGGAAGGATGGTACACGTGTTCCGTTCGATCTATTTCTTTATCTCCCCATGAATCGTATGCTTGTAACAATAAGGACAGAATTTTCTCAATTCCAATCGACTAGGTGTATTGTGTCGATTCTTTTGAGTAATATATCTGGAAGTGCCTCGCGATTCTTTATTGAAATCATTTCGGACACAACCGGTACATTGCAAAATAACTATTCCTCTGACATCTTTACCCTTGGCCATGAACCTCCTTTGGATTCACTCAATTCTTCTATTTTCGATCCGAACCGAAGAAGAAGAAAGGAACGAAAAATAAATAGAAAATAGGTTGCTAACTCGAAATCCAATTATGAAAGATTTCGTTGCAATCAATAAAGTAATAAAATCATAAGTAATACAATTATTTCTAACTATTCATTATTCCTAATCCCAGCATTTCATTTACTATCTTATATGATCTCGAACAGCCTGCCCTAGACCCCCATTTCTATTTCTGTTCTACCTCTATTAATTCTATCCTGAACCCGAGTTTGACTGAGGTTCAATCCACTTTTATTCTTTCTCTTTCCTTCCTATCCTAAAGAACTGAAAAAAAAAGAGGGGGGGTTAGTCACAGAGAATTTATTGTATCTCTAATCTTCTTCATTCATCCATTCCCATATCAGTAACTAGAATGAAAAAAAGGGGAATACCAACGCATCTGGGAATAAACGATTGATCTCTATCAATAGACCGGCTAAAGACCCAAACCATAGAGTAGTTAGCACAGGTGCCACGGAGAGATATGTTTTTATATCTCGCATTGAAAATCCTCCTTCTTTATTGGAATACATATATGATCAGATGCATATGTAGTTAAAGATCACTTGTATTTGTACGCGGAATCCCTAACTAAAATGGATATGTACAATGATCCGGTAGATGAGATCCACTTGTACCTAAAACAGAAAAAGATGACCCCCTCTTCCTGAGCATTACCGATAAATATTAATTCTTTTATACGTTAGGTTTCATATGTATATAATTCTTTTATTATATGAGATATGAGACCAAAAAGAAGAAATGGCAAGAGAAATTGTATATAGATAGAGGAAATAACGATGTGGAAAACAAGACAGGGATTCTCTACAATGACACTGTACAACAATTAAAAGGGATGTAGCGCAGCTTGGTAGCGCGTTTGTTTTGGGTACAAAATGTCACGGGTTCAAATCCTGTCATCCCTACCTATTATTTTTCCTATGGCCAGTAACGAGGGGTCAATTGAGATCGATGAAAATTGGACATAATCTTTTATTTTATGATACTATATGCAATGCATGCAAAATGTATTTGGGGGTACAAAAAGAATCCTTTTCTTGACAGTCGTATCTGCTGTCATAAGAAAGCGCTCTTAGTTCAGTTCGGTAGAACGTGGGTCTCCAAAACCCGATGTCGTAGGTTCAAATCCTACAGAGCGTGATTCTGTTCTTGTAATGTCGAATCACAATAAAACAACTTCACTAACTTGAACTGCAACCTGAATTTGACCCCCTGCAGATTAAGG